ATTTGAACTGGTGACACGAGGATTTTCAGTCCTCTGCTCTACCAGCTGAGCTATCCCGACCATTCACGACGCATCATCCTCATTTTATTTTAATATAGGACTTGGGTCTATGTCAATTAAAAAAACTAAAAGATATTACAAAGTATTATCCAGGCCCTTGTAGAATTTCTTGTATCTTCAAAAATAAAACTTTGTAAGTTTCAATACAGTACAAATAATGATATGGATTGTTAATTATTCAAATTTAACACATTATTCAAAGATGCTGATTTACATTTGTACACGTATCATTATCATATATATCACACACAAGGCTTGTGATAAGAAAACATTTTTCTGCTCAGATAGGTTTGTGAAAGAGTAGAGTGAGAATGACTGAGAAACATAACCAATTTCGAGTCGATAATAAAATGAGAAGATAAATAATTAGGGAGGCAACCAGGTCTTTTTGGGGATAGAGGGACTTGAACCCTCACGATTTCTAAAGTCGACGGATTTTCCTCTTACTATAAATTTCATTGTTGTCGATATTGACACGTAGAATGGGACTCTATCTTTATTCTTATCCGATTAATCAATTCTTAAAAAGATCGATCAGACTATGATGGAGTGAATAATTTGATCAATGACTATTTTTCATCTAAATAGATATATAAAAATTATAGAACCGGTTGGAGTCGTCATTAATCATTTTTAATCATTTGGCGATAGTATTTCAGTAAGTATACATATGTATATATGTTTCATCCTTTCGGAAGTTTCGATGGAAGGATTCCTTTACGAACACAACGCCGCCAACTCCATTTGTTAGAACAGCTTCCATTGAGTCTCTGCACCTATCCTTTATTTATTCTCGCTTTCTAAAACCCTTGTTTGTTTTCATAAAACGGGATTTGGCTCAGGATTGCCCATTTTTAATTCCAGGGTTTCTCTGAATTTGAAAGTTATCACTTGGTAGGTTTCCATACCAAGGCTCAATCCAATTAAGTCCGTAGCGTCTACCAATTTCGCCATATCCCCCCTTTTTTTTGTGATGTGATTAGGATCACATCATGATGCCGTTTACCCCTTTTCGTTCATTTCCATTTTTATTATGCTGGAACCGTGGAATTCATTAGATATCGATTCCTGTATTGAAAAGTGTTTGCTCCTATTTGATTTCGTATCTATCTTCTTTCATCTCTATTGGAAACCATACTTGGTCCAATCAGAAATTCAATATAGATATATACCACATAACATATATCTATTATAATATATATATTAGACTTATACATGTCCCTATTTCTATCATTTTTAGTGTGCAATTTTTAATACTTGAACGGTCGATTCTTTTTTTTTTTTCGTCTTAGGTTTCGCCTTTCCGAATGAAACCATAGGAATGTTTCATTATGATCTGGATTGCACTTTTCTCTTTTTATCCTTTTCTTAGGGAAGACCATAATAAATAATAAAAAAAACGACAAAGGGCAATTTAGTAATTTCAAATTTCATTAATAGCCATAACTAATCGAATGGATATAATTAATCAATTAATTATTCCGTTAATTTCGAATTAGTTATCAATGAGTTATCAATGAATATTAATGAAATAGGAAATTCTTTTTTATTATATAAATTCTATATTTTCGATTTCAAATATATATAATAATTAATTATATTAATTAATTATATTAATTTAATATATTCTACGATTCTAATTATAGAATAAGATTCTAACTTAATTACTAGAACTTAATTACTAGATTATATTACTAACTTTAGTTACCAAATTCGATTTCAAATTCGAAATATAACTAAATATATAGAAATATAAAACTATGTACTAAAATATTTTATTTCGAATTTATATTTTATATAGTTATAATATAGTTATAGTTTTCTTTTATTTTTATATAGTAATTATATAGTAAATAGTAAAATATCAAAAAACAATATTAAAAAAAATAGTAAATTAAATATGGATTAAATATGGATATACTAAAAAAATCTTAGTATCTAATTAAACAAATTAAGATATTTATTATTGATAAACATATATTTGAGAAATAGATCTAAATTAATAGATCAAAATGAAATGTTTTTGGAAATTCGATTTTCCATTCTTATTCGTTTCTATAGTTGAATTTTTTTACATTTATATCATATTTCTTATGAAATAGCTAAGAATAAAAAGTTAAGATCTTAGTAGCAGTAGTTTACTAAATTAGTATACGTGTACAATTTATATTATGCGAGCCCGCTTAGCTCAGAGGTTAGAGCATCGCATTTGTAATGCGATGGTCATCGGTTCGATTCCGATAGCCGGCTTTTCTCCATTTGTTTTATTTTTTAGATAATTGATAATATGAAATCAAAGTGAAAAGCTTCTTTGCCCTTTCCTAAAGGTCACCGAGCCCTTTCTATTATTTCATAGAAACTTCCAATTATGAATAAAAATTGGATTGGAGGGGTTTGGTCTCTGTAGAACAAATCAATCAAGAAAAGAGCCCTTCATTTTTTTTCTATTATTTCAAATTCTTTTTCTTTTTTATTTATATAATTTATATTTTTTTTTATATAATACAATTATATATATAATATTTATATACAATAAGGTCCGGATATTGATACAATTCCTCTAATATATAATATTTATATACAATAAGGTCCGGATATTGATACAATTCCTCTAATTATTCTTTGTAATACTTCAGTAAATTTCGCTTCATTTATCATATTTTAGTTTAGTTTTAATTTTGGTTTATGAAATTTCATAAAAAAAAGGAGTCTTTATGTCGCGTTACAGAGGACCTCGTTTCAAAAAAATCCGCCGTCTGGGGGCTTTACCGGGGCTAACTAGTAAAAAGCCTAGAGCCGGAAACGATCTTCGAACCCAATCGCGCCCCGGCAAAAAATCGCAATATCGTATTCGTTTAGAAGAAAAACAAAAATTGCGCTTTCATTATGGTCTTACGGAACAACAATTACTTAAATACGTTCGTATCGCCGGAAAAGCCAAAGGGTCAACCGGTCAGGTTTTACTACAATTACTTGAAATGCGTTTGGATAACATCCTTTTTCGATTGGGTATGGCTTCGACTATTCCTCAAGCCCGCCAATTAGTTAACCATAGGCATATTTTAGTTAATGGTCGTATAGTAGATATACCAAGTTATCGATGCAAACCCAGAGATATTATTACGGTGAGAGATGAGCAAAAATCTAAGGCTCTGATTCAAAATCATCTTGATTCATCCCCCCCGGAGGAATTACCAAAACATTTGACTCTTCACCCATTACAATATAAAGGATTAGTCAATCAAATAATAGATAGTAAATGGGTCGGTTTGAAAATAAATGAATTGCTAGTTGTAGAATATTACTCTCGTCAGACTTAACCCTAACTAAAATAACATAGGGTTCGGCCAATTTTGCCCCCTTTTTTCGCTTAAGTAAAGGGACTGAGTTAAGTTAAGGGGTTTGGTCTGGGGATTTTTCTCTCATTCATGTATCTCTAGATCAGTAGGGGATTTTAATTCCTTGTCCATTTTGTCCAGTATTTTCGTACCACAGAAATTAGGATTAGGAATAAAGAATCCATATCAAAGAAAAGATACGGGCTAGCTGTTGGAGTATCCATTCTTATTTGATGCATTGTGGCCAGTAACATTGATGAATTAGGTGAAGGATACGGAAAGAGAGGGATTCGAACCCTCGGTAAACAAAAGTCTACATAGCAGTTCCAATGCTACGCCTTCAACCACTCGGCCATCTCTCCTACATAATGATTATGGCCCAAAAACCGAGTAAATAGTGAGTCATTTATATTCATTTTTTATAGGTATGTACATTCCATTTTCACTATAAAAATGTAACTCTAAAAGTATAAAACTTTTCATCAAAGATAAATCCTTCCTCCGAGGCTCGGGATAAAGATAATTTTTTTATGAAAAAAATTGTAAAATTTAAATAAAGATATATATCTATTCATGTTTGCGAAGATATCAGCCCTTTCTAATATTTATACCGGATTAAATCACTCAATTGGAACGAATCCACCGATCGATCTTTTTTTTTAGACTATGTTTAATGGCTACCTTTATACCACGATTCTATTTAGTTTAAACTATTATTTTAGTTTAAACTATTATTCCATTTTCATAAAAATTCGAAAATCCCTTTCCTGTTTTCGATTTTTCAACAAGAATTCCTTACTTCAACCTCTTAACCCATAGATTTATTCCAAATTCATGAACCGCCCTTCGGATTTTTATATTTGATTGTATGCGTATACCCACTATACACACAACACAAAACAGACGGTATTCCATTTTAATCATAGAATTATTATTCGACTCTTTTTCCTCTTTGGAATCAAAACTTCTCAAATTATCCTAATCTCTAGGAGAAATTCTTTGATTCTTCAACTTCAATGAAATCGGAATAGTTCCCTTCATTTTTCTATTACTACATTTGGATGAAATCTAATCGGATTCAAATATTAAAAATTTTTTATTGATTCCTGTCAAAAATAAACAATTTGAGTAACAAGGGCGTCTTTTTGTTTTAATGAATCCATTTTTACGTTATTTCGTACTGTACAATTCCTTTGTTTGTGGGATCATTTTCTCACGAAAGGAAATTCAAAAAAATTATAGAATGGATTAATACACCTATGTCTAGATCTGGGATAAATGGAAATTTTATTGATAAAACCTTTTCAATTGTAGCCAATATCTTATTACGAATAATTCCGACAACTTCAGGAGAAAAAGAGGCATTCACCTATTACAGAGATGGTGCGATTTGATTTTTTTTATTTTTTTTTTACCGCTCTCAGTCTTAAGAGAAAGACAACATTATTATTAATTATTCGGAATAGGAAGAAAAAATTATTGAAAAAAATCTACGCTTGTTGAAGGTGAAGTTTGTAAATAAAGCAACCCCTTCTATCGTGTATCCCCGATTAATGCAGCCTCAGATGCTTCAATTGTCGATTCTAGAGTATTGAGCGAAAGGTTACACCTATAGGTTAAGTTAACCCTACTCCACTAGTACCAATAGGAGGCATAGGGGAAGAAGCACTACCCCTAGGAATCAACACACGAAAACTTTGTTAGAAATGATTCCCTTTACTTATCAGGATCGGGACTAACAAGAATGGTTGGGACAACAAACATCCATCTCGTTCGTATTTTGGATACCCGTATAACCATCGAAGACTGTTGAAGTGACTAATTCCTGCAAATTTAAGGGCGTTGAAGACAAAGAAATTGTTGGGGTCGCCTTTTTTATCTAATATAATACCAACATGCTTGATGTTAAGGAAAGATCTTTTACAAGAAGGTTGGCTAGAGATTTCTTGTAAAAACACCAGCCCCGCTCAGTTTATAATGAAAATCTTTCAATCTTTTTTGATTCCATGTCTTTTTTTCATTATGCACAGAAAGGAGGAGCCGTATGAGGTGAAAATCTCACGTACGGTTCTGGAACGGAGATTCTTTGAATCGAATGACGACCGTAACGGATGTCGGCTCAATCCGAAGGAAATTATGCGGAAGCTTTACAGAATTATTATGAAGCTATGCGACTGGAAATTGATCCTTATGATCGAAGTTATATACTCTATAACATAGGCCTTATCCATACAAGGAACGGAGAACATACAAAAGCTTTGGAATATTATTTTCGGGCACTAGAGCGAAACCCGTTCTTACCACAAGCTTTTAATAATATGGCCGTGATCTGTCATTACGTGCGACTATCTCCACTATAGAAATAAAAAAAAAAGGGAAAGAAGAAATCCGTTAATAAATACTATAAAAAAGGTAGGCTTTCTACATATGTATCGTTCAAAACAACGATTTTTATCAGCTGTAGTAAAGAAATAAACTTCATATTAAAGTAGAAATATTAATATGAAGAAATAGGTATGCCTAAATACTTTATTCTATGGATAAAGGATCTAATTGATAGAGGAAGCGCCGTAAAGATAAATTCGCGAGGTTTTGGTCCGATACAATAAGAACTGCTTACTTATGTCATGATATGAGATAAAAGTTAGGAATCAACTTATGTAATAAAGTGGATCCCCTAAGGTATTGAGCAGCGGTGTAGCATCAGATCCCAAAGATAGTAAGTCTTTTCCTTCTTATGAAGGAAGGTCTTTTTCAAAGATTCTATATAAATTTATATATGAAACCGAGATAGTTACCTTTACAGAAAATTCTAATGATAGTGAAAATGCTTATGCTTTATTGTTCTGAAGGTGGGAGAAAAGATAAAACTGATTATTAATAAAATTTTTAGTTTGAAACTCATGTAATTAACCTCTTTCTTTTGGTTAACTCGAGAAAAAAAGGGATCGCGATATATCTATGAGAAATCTCATTCAATTAGATACGATAGATTACATCAAAAGAATTTGACCGCTGAGCCGTATGAGGTCGGAAACTCTCAAGTACGGTTCTAAGGGAAGGAATTTACCCCCCTATTCCGACCGGGGAGAACAGGCCGTTCAGCAAGGGGATTCGGAAATTGCGGAGGCTTGGTTCGATCAAGCCGCCGAGTATTGGAAACAAGCTATAGCGCTTACTCCTGGCAATTATATTGAAGCACAGAATTGGTTGAAGATTACAAGGCGGTTTGAATAAGAACACTGTTATGTTTATTTAGTTATTTAGTTTCCATTTCTAATTTTTTCTATTTCTATTTGTTATAATTAATTATTTGTTGTCCCTATCGGTCGTCAAATAACTAAAACGGATCGTTTTTCTGGGAAGAACCAATCAAAGAATTTCATTATATCCCTTCTAAAGATCGTTCTATTTCGTCTAATATTTCGTAGGAATAAACGATATACAGATCGATATACAGATCGATATACAGATAAATCGATATACAGATAAAGTAGAGAATCTTTTTAGTTTCTGCTTTTAAAACTAATAAAAAAACCTTCGAATAACTAAATATAAATACTGAGATGTCTCTTAGTTTAGTAATTACTTCTCGCCAAATTTTGAATAGAGTACGGAATAGAGTCACATTAATATGTTATATGCATGCAAGACATAAAGTATAAAGTAGTTCCGTTTAGTAACTTATAATTGAGATATGAATACACTAGATTGCACAAAAAAATGGTTTTTGAGTCAATTCAAAGCCAAGAAAAAGGGTTTATAAGATTAAAAAGGTCCGTTAAGCGCCTCACAGATATGTCATAATAGATCCGAACACTTGCCCCGGATCGACTTCCAGATCATAATTGCTCTAGTGAATAACTAAAGAAAATAGATAGATGGGAGATGTGAAGAGAAAAAAACTAAGTCTAAACATCTCTCATAGGTTCACTAATTACTTAACTATTTATTGGCGGGTCTCTTTGTATGTGTTGTCCGGAAAGAGGAGGACTCAATGATTATTCGTTCGCCGGAACCAGAAGTTAAAATTTTGGTAGATAGGGATCCCGTAAAAACTTCTTTCGAGGAATGGGCCAGACCTGGTCATTTCTCAAGAACA